TCTATAGGAATTGGACAATCCTATTTGGTCAAATACCTAACGAAAAACTCCTATCTTCCTTTCATTACGATATTTCTGGACAAGTTCCGGGATACAGTTTTTCGTTTTGCTGATGATGATGACAGTGATGCCAGTGATGATGAGATCGAGATTTTTATTGATGCTCGTGACCCTATTGAGGCTATTAATCAAGATATTCATGTTTTTGACGATATGGATATTGATTTTGATCCTAGTATCTATAGTTTTGAGGAGAGAGATGCTCATGACGATAAGATTAATATGGAGCTGGAACAGCTAACTAGGATGGATGCGCTAACTGAGGAGATGGACACGGTGTGGCGCGTAGCCCAATTTTATATCAGCCTTCAAATCGAATTAACAAAAGCAATCTCTCCTTGCATAATATGGATTCCAAACATTCATGAGCTGCATTTTAGGGATTCGGGTTCCTTCTCCCTCGAGCTATTAGTGAACCTTCTCTCCTGGGATTGTGAAAGATCTTCCACTGGAAATAGTCTTGTTATTGCTTCGACCCATTTTCCCCAATTCGTGGATCCCTCTCTAATAGCTCCGCATAGATTAGATACGTGCATTAAGGTACGAAGGCCTCTTATTCCACAACAACGAAAGCACTTTTTCACTCTTTCATATACTAGGGGATTTCGCTTGGAAAAAAAAGCGTTCCAGGCTAATGGATTCGCGGCCATAACCATGGGTTCCAATGCACAAGATCTTATAGCACTTACCAATGAGGCCCTATCGATTAGTATTTCACATGGGAAATCAATTATAGACGAAAATACAATTAGATTCGCTCGTCATAGACAAACTTGGGATTTGCGAGCCCATGTAATACCGGTTCAGAATTCTCGGCTCCTTTTCTATCAGATAGGAAGGGCTGTCGCACAAAATTTACTTCTAAATAATTGCCCCATAGATCCGATATCTATCTATTTGCAGAAGACATTCTGTAACGAAGGGGATTTTTATTTGTACAGCTCGTACGTCGAACTTGGAATGAGCACGAAGAAATTAACGATACTTCTTTATCTTTTGAATTGTTCTGCCGGAGCGGTCGCTCAAGATCTTTGGTCTCCACCCGAACCAGAGGAAAACAATAGGATCGCTTATGGTAGACTCGTTGAGAATGATTTTGATCTAGTTCATGGCCTATTAGAAATAGAAGGCATTCTAGAGGGATTCTCACGGACAGATCTAGAGGGATGCTCACGGACAGAAAAAGATTGCAGTCAGTTTGATAAGGATCGAGTGCCATTGCTTCTTCGGCCCGAACCAAGGAATCCCTCAGATATGATACAAAATGGATTTCAATCTATGATTGATCAGAAATTTATCTATGAATCGGAGGAGGTGTTTGTAGCGGGGGAAAAAGTCAACCCGCAGAAGATGTTCTCCAATTTCATAGTTTGGGCTCCTAGAATATGGTCCCCTTGGGGCTTTCTATTTGATTGGGTCGAAAGGACCAATGACAATGAATTGGGAGTTCCCTATTGGTCCAGTTCATTTTGGGCCAAGCAGATCCAGTTCGTTCTTGCGGACTATGAAGAGGATGAGCTTGAAGAGAATGATCAAGAGAATGATTCGTATTATGATGAAGATGAAGTTGAACCGAATCCTAATCCTCTTGAAGCGGATGAGCAAAAGAAGGAGAGGGGTGTGTATTATAAGCTTGACGATCAAGATAACGATGGGTTTGAACCTCAATTTGACAGGTTTAATTATGAAGTCGGTGATAAGTTTTACGAGGCGTTCTTGCAGAGTATATACCTGACACGAGCTAGAATTCGAATTTCCAAAGAACAAGTCCTTTTTCGAATAAGCCAATTCATTTGGAACCCTGGAAATCCATTCTTTGTCCTATCCGAAGATCCGGCCCTTGCCTCTATGTTTTCACATCGAGAATTCTTTGCAGATGCAGATGAAGAGATATTAAAGTGGTTTATTACTTCCGAAATCAAATCTATGAGAAAAAGCTGGATTTTCGAGGAGACGCAAGAAAAGCGCTTCGAAGGGTTGAATCATCGCCGGAGATGGCTTAGAAGAACCAATAGTTCTAATGGATCTTTCCGTTCTAATACTCTATCCGAGAGTTATCAGTATTTATCAAATCTGTTCCTATCTAACAGAACACTATTGGATCAAATGCAAAAGACATTGGTGAGAAAAAGATGGCTTTTCCCGGATGACATGCAAAATTTTTTCATGGAACAATATGCTACTGCTGAAACACGGAAGAATTGAAATCTTAGATCAATACACTATGTATGGATGGTATGAACTGCCTAAACAAGAATTCTTGAACAGCGAACAACCAGTTCAGATATTCACGACCAAGAAGTACTGGATTCTCTTTCGGATAGGCCCTGAAAGGCGAAGGAAGGCAGGCGTATATTATTGAATTCCCCCGACTCGACAGTACCCATTTTGGGAGCGTCCAGTGCTAAAGTCACTGAATGGGTAAGTCGCCAATCCCTAA